GAATGTGAAAAAATACCCAACTCGTCTTAGTTGATTCAGCCATAATTCCTTGTCAATTCATCCATAACTGTTTAGTCAAAAAAAATGCATTTGGGTCGACCCAACCGAGTTTCATTTGTTGGCTGTAGTACAGATCTCGTTTACTTAAAAAATTCATCATCAAGTGAAATCTTATTTATTTACTTCATTTTAGATTATCTAAATACGAATAGAAAATACTTCTATAGATCTTATATTCTTAGATCTTCTATTTTCTATAGATATCGTATTTCTATAGATATTGTAGTTCAATAGATATCTATATCTAGAGAGGAGGTAAAAAACGCTACTGTTCTGAGTTTTTATAAAAATTCTACAAATGAAAACTAAAGAAAACTTTCTATGTCTTTCGGTTTTTCGTTTTATTCAGCCGAAAAAAGGAATTCAAATAAAATTGAATTCCAGTAACAAATTGAATTAATATTCGAATTTATATTCGATTGGAAATTGATTTCCATTTTTTTCGATTCAAATTCGATTTTTTAGCTTAAAAGTGAAAAGGATTTGATTACTAAATCCAAAATAATATAGTAATAGATTATATTACTAGTATAGTCTTAGTACTAATATAATCGTATTCTTTCCACATTTGATTCTTATTGTATATATAGAATTTGATATACAATATATAAAGTATATATATGCATGCTAATTGGATTCAATTATTAATCCAAATAAATTCAAAAGAATAGAATATGCGATTTTTGAGTTTGAATGGATTAGTTCGATATGATATCTATTAGGGCTATACGGATTCGAACCGTAGACCTTCTCGGTAAAACAGATCAAACTGATCATTATCAAAATGATTCGAACTGTTTCAAAGACCCAACATGCTTTTTTTGCATTGGGCTCTTTCGTTGACTGAAATAACTATCAGTCAGTCTGCCATCTTTTTTTTTTGCAAATCAAATAAAGAAATGGCTCCATCTGCCCGGATTCATTATTTTGATTTTACCTCACGGGCAATACCAAAGTGTTTCAAAGAGGGGTTTCTTGACGTAGGTCTGCTTCTTGCGGAGAACAACCTAAGTTAAATGGAGTCTCTATCCCCCCCCGCTTAAGAAAGCAAATATCAAACCTCATACACCTTAAAGTGAATAGGGAGAAAAGAGAATTTGTTGAGGGCCTTCTACTCATTATACCAAGCATTGAATAGACTGGGGTATTCACCTTATCAATATCTAAAATCAAAGATGCGTTCTATTTGGTGCTTAACTGAAACAAAGGGGACACCGAAGCGAACGAAGAATCTTTTGTCAGGCGATTGTTCTCTTGTTTTGTTCTCTAAACGTTATGGAGTAAGACATCGATGATTGCGCAATAAGAGCAATCTTTTGAATTCCATCATGTGATGGACCCCTTTCTTTGGAAAACATTGGCGCACGTGTAAACGAGGTGCTCTACCTAACTGAGCTATAGCCCTTGTGTTCTTGTGTTTGTGATACATAGAATATTATGCATGTAGATAATTTCTTGTCAAGATGAATAGTCCATGATTCAACACATATCCCTTTGGTTGATTGGTATGGTATGCTACGCAGTAATATTGAATTGATCATTCATCGCTGTACTACGAGTAAGATGAGTTCCTTTGCGTTTGGTTTTCGTTGTGATCATAAAAGACACCTACTTAACTCAGTGGTTAGAGTATTGCTTTCATACGGCAGGAGTCATTGGTTCAAATCCAATAGTAGGTAGATCTTATTAGATACCCGAGTTTTGGTATCTAATAAGTTTTATTAATTTAGACTATCTTCTTTTATTTTTTGAATTCTTTTCTATTCATATTCATTCTTTTAATCAATGGGCGGAATAAGAAAAAGAAGAATAAAAAAAAGCATCGATAGCCATAGGTTCCGTTTAGATAGAAGTTCCTGTGATTATTTGTACACACTGACTGGTTGTAAACCCGCATTGATAGCCTCGACTCGGGTCCTAGCCCGTCGGACAGCTAGGGTTCCCTCAATTGTTTGTCTCTTGCCTTCTGCTTTTCTTAAGTTAGCTTCCGCTAGTTCAAGAGTTTCTTGAGCTTCTTGTGGATCAATGTCACTACCCTTTTCCGCGTCATTTACTAAAATAATAATCTCATTATTGCCTATTCTAGCAAAACCGCCCAGCAGAGCCATCGTTAACCATTCATCGTTAAGGCGTATTCTTAATATACCTATATCCACAGCTGTGGCAATAGGGGCGTGGTTTGGTAATACGCCAATTTGCCCACTATTCGTCGATAAAATGATTTCTTGCACTTCTGAATCCCAAACAATTCGATTAGGGGTTAGTACACAAAGATTTAAGCTCATTTCTTCAATTTACTCTCCATTTCTAAATTCGTAGCCTTCGCAGTAGCTTCATCAATGTTACCTACCAAATAAAAGGCTTGTTCAGGAAGACCATCTAATTCGCCGGAAAGGATCAATTTAAACCCTCTAATTGTTTCGGCTAAACCAACATATTT